TCATATATAGTGAAGTAATACTCCGGGTTATTACAAACAAAAAGCAAAAGCAAATTTTTTTTACCACTCAGTACCTACTCATTATTAGTTAATAAATAACTCTAATGATTGGATTTCTATGCTTATTCTGAGAGGAAATGAAATATTCAAATGATTTTTCATCGAATGACTATTCATCTATTTATTTTGATGTACATAGTGGTGAGAAAGCTCTATGGAAAAATGGTGGTTCAATTCGATGTTATCCAATGTGGAGTTAAAATACAGGTGTATGCTAAGTAAATCAATCGATAGTTTTGGTCCTATTGAAAATATCAGTGTAAGTGAAGACAAAATTCGAAATGATACAGATAAAAATCCAGATGATTGGGGGAATAGTGAGAGTTCTAGTTACAGCAGTGTTGATCGTTTAGCCGGGGGCAGGGGTATTCGGAATTGCAGTGCTGATGACACTTTGTTAGTTCGGGATAGTAATAGGGGTAGTTATACCATATATTTTGATATGGAAAATCGAATTTTTGAGATTGACAACGATCATTCTTTTATGAGTGAACTAGAAAGTTCTTTTTCTAATTATTGGAAGTCTAGTTATTTGAATACTAGTTATTTGAATAATAGGTCTAGTAGGGACGACTCCCACTATGATTATGATACTAAATATAGGTGGAATAATTACATCACTAGTTGTATTGATAGTCACCTTCATTCTCAAATCTGCATTGATAGTTATATTTTAAGCGGCAGTGACAATTCCAGCGAAGGTTACGTTTATAGTTCCATTTTTGGTGAAAGTGGAAACAATAGTGAAAACGCAAGGTCCGATCTAAGAACTAGCACGAAGATTAGGGATTTTATTAGAAGGGAAAATTCTCATGATCTTGATGTAACTCAAAAATACAGACATTTGTGGGTTCAATGCGAAATTTGTTATGGATTAAATTATAAGAAAATTTTGAAATCAAGAATGAATATTTGTGAACAATGTGGATATCATTTGAAAATGAGCAGTTCAGATAGAATTGAACTTTTGATTGATCCAGGTACTTGGGATCCTATGGATGAAGACATGGTATCTCGGGATCCCATCGAATTTCATTCGGAGGGCGAACCTTATAAAGGTCGTATTGATTCTTATCAAAGAAAGACAGGATTAACCGAAGCCATTCAAACAGGTATAGGTCAACTAAATGGCATTCCCGTAGCAATTGGGGTTATGGATTTTCAGTTTATGGGGGGTAGTATGGGATCCGTAGTAGGCGAGAAAATCACTCGTTTGATCGAGTATGCTGCCAATAAGTTTTTACCTCTTATTCTAGTGTGTGCTTCCGGGGGAGCGCGTATGCAAGAAGGAAGTTTGAGCTTGATGCAAATGGCTAAAATATCTTCCGCTTTATATGATTATCAATCGAATAAAAAGTTATTTTATATCTCAATCCTTACATCGCCTACGACTGGGGGCGTGACGGCGAGTTTTGGTATGTTAGGGGATATCATTATTGCTGAACCCAACGCACACATTGCATTTGCAGGTAAAAGAGTAATTGAACAAACATTGAATAAGACAGTACCTGAAGGTTCACAAGCAGCTGAATTTTTATTCCATAAGGGTTTATTCGATTCAATCGTACCACGTAATCTTTTAAAGGGCGTTCTGAATGAGTTATTTCAGCTCCACGCTTTCTTTCCTTTGAATCATAAATTGAATCATAAATCAAGTAGATCTTTAACTTAATTAAATTATATTAAATTATTTAAATTCTTTTCTTTCTTTTTATTTCTTTATTTCGGGCAAACAAGTATTTATTTATTGGAATTCAAGGAAAAATCGGAAGAATGGTTTTTTTTGTGACATAACATAAGAGTCAATTTAGAATAGAAGGACATGCAGATAATTTTTTTTTAGCGATATTTATGATTACTCCTAATTTTGATTCCTGATTATTGCTAATCTCTATCAACAAGGTAAAAGAACAAAAATTCTTTCTTACACGAAATTGTTCTTAAATTGGGCAAGGTAAATAAAAAAGAAAACGAATTTCATTTTCTTTTCTTACCTATCCCTATATATAGAAATATGCAAAATAGAGAGTCTTGTATATTTCTATATCTCACATATTTCTATATATAGACTGTCGCGCAAGAATACTCTTTTTTTTTATTATTATTATTAAATTTAAATAAAGTTAAATTAGAAAATGAAAATTATTAATTATTTATAATTATAAGACAAGAAAAAGATAAAAGAATAACAAAGCTTATCCCACAAATATTTTATGTAGAAACACATATATTTCATGTAGAAAAATAAATAAGTCTATTTAGTTAGTTTTACACTACTTACACTTTATTATATATAGGTATTTCCATATACTTAGTATAATTATAATGATTATAAGATATCTTTCTAACATAACAAAACAATATTATATATGAATAGGTAAAAATATTAATATAACAATTTAATAATTTAATAACAGTTAATTTAATAACAATTCAAAATTCAATATAAGAATAAAAAATAGGTACAAATATTAAATCGAGGTGCCCACTTCTATGACAATTCTCAACAATTTCCCCTCTATTTTTGTGCCTTTAGTGGGGTTAGTATTTCCGGCAATTGCAATGGCTTCTCTATTTCTTTATGTTCAAAAAAACAAGATTTTTTAGATCCGATGGGGGGAAATTTCATCTATTTTTTTTTTCAAGACTTAGACTTGGATCATAACACAGATATCTATTTAGTATAATAGGGTATACCATACAGTTTCCTTCAAACAGAAAGGAAAGGATTCTTAATTTCTATAGGCATAAAGATGATATATGAGTAAATGGTCGATTTGAAAATAAATTACGATCGGATACTTAAACTAACTGTAAAGCCAATATATCCATATGTGTGGAGATAGGGAATCATCTGAGGGGTTTTCTAGTTTTTTAGATTTACGGAATTGGATGAATTTTTCCTAACGATTCACATCAGAGTAGCGCGAGTTGATGAAAATGACTTCGGAAACAAAAAAAAGTACAGTCAAATTCGTTTTGGCTAGTCTCCCACTTCCAATAAAATGCAACTGGATCTAGTATGAATTGGCGATCAGAATGTATATGGATAGAACTTATAGCGGGGTCTCGAAAAACAAGTAATTTCTGCTGGGCCTTTATACTTTTTTTAGGTTCATTGGGATTTTTATTGGTTGGGATTTCCAGTTATCTTGACAGAAATTTGATATCTTTATTTCCGTCTCAGCAAATAATTTTTTTTCCACAAGGAATCGTGATGTCTTTCTATGGGATCGCCGGTTTATTTATTAGTTCTTATTTGTGGTGCACAATTTTGTGGAATGTGGGTAGTGGGTATGATCGATTTGATAGAAACGAGGGAATAGTATGTATTTTTCGTTGGGGCTTTCCCGGAAAAAATCGTCGCATCTTACTCCGATTCCTTATGAAAGATGTTCAGTCTATCCGAATAGAAGTTAAAGAGGGTATTTATACTCGGCATGCCCTTTATCTGGAAATCAAAGGACAGGGGGTCATTCCTTTGACTCGTACTGATGAGAATTTGACTCCACGAGAAATTGAGCAAAAAGCAGCGGAATTGGCCTATTTTTTGCGTGTACCGATTGAAGTATTTTGAAATGAACTAAAGAATGACCATTTTTTTAGCAAGAATGAAAAATCCAAGAGTCTCCCTCTTTTTTTCTTTTTTTTAGAGTATAAGTTAAAGTTAACGAGTATTTCGTCACAATGCTGATGAACCAAAGAAGATGGATATTAATTATATCTATACAGAACATTTATAAAAAAAAAAGCTTTTTTTGTCCGCAAACCAACCCTTTCTTTTATGCGTATGTAAAGTCATTAAATTCAGTAAAAAAAAAATAACTAACAAATTTAAATACTAGACTGATCTCAGAGATCAAAACAAAACATTTCAGAATAATAGATAGAATAAAGAAATTTTTTTAAATTGATACGTTAGATATGGATCGATCATATCTTGTATATTATCTCTACTTTATTTTTGTCAATCAACTCCTCTTTTTTATCTTTTTTATTCCTTAATAAGCAAAGGATTGGAAGACTTAAAATTATAACCCTTCCATCTTATTTTGCTTTTTCCACTTACTTTTGATTATCACACCATTCTTCATAAATTTCTCTTAATTACTTCTGCGGCTATGGGCAGTTGACCGATTTTTTTTTTCAAAATATTTGCTATTTTTTTTTGGTAGAAAGGTATTCTTTTATCTCGAAAGCCTAATTTGATTTGAAGTGACTCTTTTGAGCATTCATCGAAAAAAGAGAATTGCTTTGAATTTTTAAGCAATTGGGATATTTGGAAACAATATTATTTTTCTTCATTCGTGTACTCTTTCTTCTTCTTCGGCTATTTCTGTATTCTTTCTAAATTTAAGGACTAACCAATGACTGACAAATAAAAAACGCGGAATGGGTTCAGAGATTTGAAGCCTTGTAATAGAACTTATAATTGATCGAAATATTAAATCGGATAAAGTCGACGAATGAGATGGGTTCATTAAAAATTCACAGACAAAACAATGAAAAAAAAAAAGCATTCTCTCCGTTTCTATATCTTATATCTATAGTCTTTTTGCCCTGGTTAATCTCTTTTTCATTTAATAAAAGTCTGGAATCTTGGATGATTAATTGGTGGAATACCAGTAAATCCGAAACCTTTTTTAATGATAGGCACGAAAAGTTTATTCTAGAAAGATTCATAGAATTAGAGGAACTCTTCTTTTTTGACGAAATAATAAAGGAATACCCGGAAACACATCTACAAAAGTTTCATAGCATAATCCACAAAGAAACGATACAATTGATCAAGATACACAATGAGGATCGTATCCATACGATTTTTCGCTTCTCGACAAATATAATCTCTTTCCTTATTCTAAGTGGTTATTCTATTCTAGGTAATGAAGAACTTCTTATTCTTAATTCTTGGGTTCAAGAATTCCTATATAATTTAAGTGACACAATAAAAGCTTTTTCTATTCTTTTAGTAACTGATTTATGTATAGGATTCCATTCACCCCACGGTTGGGAACTAATGATTGGCTCCGTCTACAAAGATTTTGGATTTGCTCATAACGATCAAATTATATCGGGACTTGTTTCCACCTTTCCAGTTATTCTCGATACAATTTTTAAATATTGGATTTTCCGTTATTTAAATCGTCTATCTCCGTCACTTGTAGTGATTTATCATTCAATGAATGACTGAAAGATGATCCATCAATCCAATTAAAATGTTTCTTATTTTGTACAGTTCAAAATCGTATTTTTTTATACAATTATTTTCCATCTAAGAGTTTCGGATTCTTCTCATATTTTAGAATTTATAAAAATTGTTCAGTAAATAACAGTATCGTGGATAGGGAACTCGCCTAGTGCCCTACCTAATTTTATTGTAGAAATTTTTTGGATCAACGATTGGACCATGCAAACTAGAAAGACCTTTTCTTGGCTAAAGAAAGAGATTATTCGTTCCATTTCCGTATCACTCATGATATATATAATAACTCCGGAATCCATTTCAAACGCATATCCCATTTTTGCACAGCAGGGTTATGAAAATCCACGCGAAGCAACTGGCCGTATTGTATGCGCCAATTGTCATTTAGCTAATAAGCCCGTAGAAATTGAAGTTCCACAAGCGGTACTTCCGGATACTGTATTTGAAGCAGTTGTTCGAATTCCTTATGATATGCAACTGAAACAAGTTCTTGCTAATGGTAAAAGGGGAGCTTTGAATGTGGGGGCTGTTCTTATTTTACCCGATGGATTTGAATTAGCCCCCCCCGAGCGTATTTCGCCAGAGATGAAAGAAAAGATGGGTAATCTATCTTTTCAGAGTTATCGCCCCACTAAAAAAAATATTCTTGTGATAGGGCCTGTTCCCGGTCAGAAATATAGTGAAATAACCTTTCCTATTCTTTCTCCGGACCCCGCTACTAAAAAAGATGTTCACTTCTTAAAATATCCCATATATGTAGGTGGAAACAGAGGAAGGGGTCAGATTTATCCTGACGGGAGCAAGAGTAACAATACGGTTTATAATGCTACAGCGGCAGGTGTCGTAAGCAGAATTATACGAAAAGAAAAGGGGGGGTACGAAATAACCATAACAGATGCGCCCGAGGGGCGTCAAGTGGTTGATATTATCCCTCCAGGACCAGAACTTCTTGTTTCAGAGGGTGAATCCGTCAAACGTGATCAACCATTAACGAGTAATCCTAATGTGGGCGGATTTGGTCAGGGAGATGCAGAAATAGTACTTCAAGACCCATTACGTGTTCAAGGACTTTTGTTCTTTTTTGCATCTGTTATTTTGGCACAAATCTTTTTGATTCTTAAAAAGAAACAGTTTGAAAAGGTTCAATTGTCCGAAATGAATTTCTAGATATGCCGATTTATCAAATTCAAGTTATTAAAAAAAAAACAAAATTCTAAGAAGAATTTTTTGATCATCAAAAAAAAATTGTTAAAATTGTTTTTGTTTCTATTCTTTTTATATAATACCAGATTATATTAGATTATATCAGATTTTTTTTAGAAATTCCTTGTACTACATTTCTAGTCATAGTATGTATATTGGTAATTGGTAAAAAGACTAGTTGATTTTATCCCTTTTATTTGTTTTCTTTTTTTTAATTTAAACTAGAGCGGTGTGATTGTATCCCTATTGTCAGACTTAATTGTCATAGAATCTATAAATAGCTTTTCTATTCTAATAGAATCAAATTCAACTAGATACTAAGCATAAGATAAGGAAGCGGAAAAGTAAAGGCGAAATAAGGAAAACAAAGAATTCTAAGAGGTATTATTTCTAATCGTTTTCCTAGTCTTCGGCACAAGAAAAGAAATTTTCTACACCTCTTTCTTGTGTCGAAATAATAATGATTCTTGATCCCACTCATCAAAGATTTGAATTCTTAGTTCATATATTTTTTTTTCAGGTTCATGATAACCTTGCTTTATACTTTAGAAAGGAAAATTTGTTTAGCTTTACTGAATGGAATTTTTTTGATTGAATATCAGAAAAAGGGGTAGCTCCCCTTTTTTTTTGATTTATACGACTAAAGTATTATGTTTATTAAGAACTCGGCGGGCCCCCTCGAATCAGATTGAGAAAAAAAGGGGGGGCCCACTGCATTCTTATGCTTTCGGGTCTACAACTCAGTTTATCCTATTACTACAGGGATGAGCCCAATCCGGAATATGACCCATAAAAGAAAATGCCTATTAAACCGATCACAAGAATACCAGTTACAGTACCTATTATCCAAAGAGGAATTCTTCCAGTAGTATCGGCCATTTATTCTACTTCCCTCCACATTTAATCAAATCGTCATGCTAGAGACATAAACAGTCATAGATAAGTATGAGATGATATCTTTCCGATGGGTTAAGATAATTCTTACTCTTATTTTCTTTTTTTTTTTTTATTCTTTTTTTTTATTATTCTACTAT